TATATAATCAAATTCAAATATAGAAAAGATAGATATATAGTTTTGTATCTTTCTCCATCTCCCGAAAATCCCATTTTCACTAAAAATCCCGGTTGTGTCGCATTCTAAGGAATCTTTCGATGATTTGTAAGAAACTCTTTCTTTCTTAAATTAGAAGACAAGAACAAAACACAAAGAAATGAAGAAAAATAATAAAGTTGATTATCATATGTATCTTTCATGTAGAAAGATGAATAAGTCCATTTATTTAGTTCTACATTCCTTGGATTTATTCTATATACTCACTTAGATATATAGATACTTATATCTCTACTAAGAATTTTGAAATTGAATTAATTAATAATAACTACGAATTCATAATAATTACAATTCTTAATTATAATTAGTATAAATATAAAATATGATATTTAAAAAAAAATAATAACAGGTACAAATAGTAAATCGAGGTACCCATTTTATGACAACTTTCAATTTTCCCTCTATTTTTGTGCCTTTAGTAGGCCTAGTATTTCCGGCACTTGCAATGGCTTCTTTATTTCTTCATGTTCAAAAAAACAAGATTGTTTAGATCTGAGGGGACCCAATACAATCTCATCCGTTTTTTTTTTTTGAAACTTAGACTTGTAGCATAACACAGATATTTATTTTGGGAAATATGGTATAACGTGTGATTTCCGCCGAACATAAAGGAAAGGGCTCTTATGCCTGCAGAAAATGATCTATGGGGAAATGAATTCTAGCTAGTTTCAAATAGATCAGGATCGCTGGATGCCTAAAATGTAAAGTTGGTGGATCTATATGTATATCAATATGGATATTGGGATCATATGAAGGGTATGTTATTATTTTAGATCTAACCAATTTGATGAATTACTCCTAAAGGTTCACATCAAACTAGTGCTAGTTCACATCAAACTAGTGCTAGTTGATGAGAGTTCCTTCGGAAACAAAAAAAGTAAAGTCAAAATCATTTGGGGTATTCTCTCAATTCCAATAAAATCAAATCGGATCAAGTATGAGTTGGCGATCAGAACATATATGGATAGAACTTAGAACGGGGTCTCGAAAACTAAGTAATTTTTGCTGGGCCCTTATCGTTTTGTTAGGTTCATTAGGATTCTTATTGGTTGGAACTTCCAGTTATCTTGGTAGAAATTTGATATCTTTTGTTCCGTCTCAGCAAATCATTTTTTTTCCACAAGGGATCGTGATGTCTTTCTACGGGATCGCGGGTCTCTTTATTAGTTCCTATTTGTGGTGCACAATTTCATGGAATGTAGGTAGTGGTTATGATCGATTCGATAGAAAGGAAGGAATAGTGTGTATTTTTCGTTGGGGATTTCCTGGAAAAAATCGTCGCATATTCCTCCGATTCCGCATAAAAGATATTCAATCCGTTAGAATAGAAGTTAAAGAGGGTATTTATGCTCGTCGTGTCCTTTATATGGACATCAGAGGCCGGGGGGCTATTCCCTTGACCCGTACTGATGAGAATTTGACTCCACGAGAAATTGAACAAAAAGCCGCGGAATTGGCCTATTTCTTGCGCGTACCGATTGAAGTCTTTTGATAAAAGGAACTGGGCTGAAGAACGAATGCTTTCTCAGCAGGGGGAAAAAATGCAAGAATCCTCTTTTTTCTATAATATAACTTAGAACTTAACTGAAGTTTCGTCAGAACGTTCAGTCGAGCCAAAGCCGCCGTATATGGAACAACCATAAAACAAAACTCTTTTTTTATTTTTTATGCGTATCCAAATCCATGCAACTCAATTCAAACAAGTAAGAAATTGAACTACTAGATTCAATTCATCTCATATATCAAACGATTTCGAAAGAAAGAAATTTCTATTTTTTGTTTAAGTTCAATATTTATTGGAAGTGATACTTTCGACCTTTTTTTATCCTTTCGTTTGTGTTCCTTACTAAGGAATAATGGGTTTTCTTAATAATGATAACTTGGCCCATTTCTGTCTTGTTTTTCCGCTCATTTTTTTGATCATCACAATATATTTCTCTCAATTATTCTATTCTTGGCTATGGGGAATCGTTGGCATTTTTTCGAAATATTGGATATTTTGATAGAAAAGGAGTTCTTTCGTCTCAAAATCTCAATAATATTCATTCCTTAAAGTACTTCTTTCAATCATTCATCGAAAGGAGACACTTGTTTGGAATTTGGTGAATTGAGATATCTGGAAACAATATTTTTGATTATTTCTTCATTCGAATTCCATGTGGAGTCTTAGTCTATTTCTGTATTCTTTCTAGATTCAAACAAAATCACAAATCAAATAGATTCATAGGTTTGATACCTTGTCTAGAACTCATGTTTGAAAGAAATATTCGATCGCATAGAGTCGACAAATGAAGTGGGTTAATTAAAAATTCACAGGTGAAAAATGGCAAAAAAGAAAGCATTCACTCCTCTTTTGTATCTTGCATCTATAGTATTTTTGCCCTGGTGGATTTCTCTCTCATTTACTAAAAGCATGGAATCTTGGGTTACTAATTGGTCGAATACTGGTCAATCCGAAATTTTTTTGAATGATATTCAAGAAAAAAGTATTATAGAAAAGTTCATAGAATTGGAGGAAATCCTCTTCTTGGACGAAATGATCAAGGAATACTCGGAGACACATCTACAAAAGCTTCCCATAGGAATCCACAAAGATACGATCCAATTAATCAAGATACACAATGAGGATCGCATCCATACGATTTTGCACTTCTCGACAAATATAATCTGTTTTGGTATTCTAAGCGGTTATTCTATTTTAGGTAATGAAGAACTTCTTATTCTTAACTCTTGGGCTCAGGAATTCCTATATAACTTAAGCGATACAGTAAAAGCTTTTTCGATTCTTTTATTAACCGATTTATGTATCGGATTTCATTCACCCCATGGTTGGGAACTAATGATTGGTTCTGTCTACAAAGATTTTGGATTTGTTCATAATGATCAAATTATATCTGGTCTTGTTTCCACTTTTCCAGTTATTCTCGATACTATTTTTAAATATTGGATTTTCCGTTATTTAAATCGTGTATCGCCGTCACTTGTAGTTATTTATCATTCAATGAATGATTGATAAATGATCCACCGATATTAATTTAATCCAATTAGAATGTTTCTTACTTTGTAGTTCTACATAAGCATTAAAAACTTTCTATCCGGTGGATTTTCATCCTTTTTCATCCTATAGTATTCCAGTAAAATCCAGTAAATAGCAGAATCGTGGATAGGGAACTATACTAGCGACCTACCCAATTTATTGTAGAAATTTTCGGATCAATGATTAGACCATGCAAACTAGAAATACTTTTTCTTGGATAAAGGAACAGATTACTCGATCTATTTCCGTATCGCTCCTGATATATATCATAACTCAGACATCCATTTCAAGTGCATATCCCATTTTTGCGCAGCAGGGTTATGAAAATCCACGAGAAGCAACTGGGCGTATTGTATGTGCCAATTGCCATTTAGCTAATAAGCCCGTGGATATTGAGGTTCCACAAACGGTACTTCCTGATACTGTATTTGAAGCAGTTGTTCGAATTCCTTATGATAAGCAAGTAAAACAAGTTCTTGCTAATGGTAAGAAAGGGGGTTTGAATGTGGGGGCTGTTCTTATTTTACCGGAGGGGTTTGAATTAGCTCCTTCCGATCGTATTTCTCCCGAGATGAAAGAAAAGATAGGCAATTTGTCTTTTCAGAGCTATCGCCCTAATAAAAAAAATATTCTTGTGATAGGGCCTGTCCCTGGTCAGAAATATAGTGAAATCGCCTTTCCTATTCTTTCCCCCGACCCCGCTACTAAGAAAGATGTTCACTTCTTAAAATATCCTATATACGTAGGTGGGAATAGGGGAAGGGGTCAGATTTATCCCGACGGAAGCAAGAGTAACAATACTGTTTATAATGCTACAGGAGCAGGTATAGTAAGTAAAATCATACGAAAAGAAAAAGGGGGATATGAAATAACCATAACAGATCCGTCGGATGGACGTCAAGTGGTTGATATTATCCCTCCAGGACCAGAACTTCTTATTTCAGAGGGCGAATCCATCAAATTTGATCAACCATTAACGAGTAATCCTAATGTGGGTGGGTTTGGTCAGGGAGATGCAGAAATAGTACTTCAAGATCCATTACGGGTCCAAGGTCTTTTGTTCTTCTTGGCCTCTGTTATTTTGGCACAAATATTTTTGGTTCTTAAAAAGAAACAGTTCGAGAAGGTTCAATTGGCCGAAATGAATTTCTAGATTCGCGGATTTATCGACATCGGGTTCGTAAAAAGAACCAAATTCTTGTTGTTGATTATGTATGATCAAAAAAAAAAAAATGAAATTCTGAAAAACCTTTTATTTACTTGCTCTTTTTCTACGAGCTTCAGGGAATCCCTTGTACCACATTCCTAGTCATAATAGGTAGATTTTTGTTTGAAGAAGACTATTTTATTTGACTTTATGACTTTACCACCTCTTTCTTTGTTTTTTTTTTTAGCCAAATTGAATTGACTATGTTACTATTGCCAGATTTCAATGTCCTAAAATGTATCCGTTTTATTCTATTTCAAATAGAATACAATTGGGATAGATATTAGCATAAGTAAGGCATAAGTAAGCGGGTCTATAGAACGAACTAGAAATGCGGGGAACAAATAAGACTAGGAGGCATTATTCGTCTTCCTAGCCTTCGACACAAGAAAGGGGTGTAGAAAATTCCTTTTCTTGTGTCGAAAGAGTAATGATTTTTTATCCTGTTCGTCAAAAATTCCTAGTCTTGGTTTCGGTTTTCCAGATGCACCAGAACTTTTTTTCGATTTATTGCGTACAATAAAGTAGTGGCCAAACAAAAAAAGAGGGAATTTCATTTTATTGATTAAATAGAACTTATTCAATGAACTTATAAAAAATTTCAATTTATCTGAGATATTAAAATAAATAGGTAAGAGTATCAAAAGTATTTGTACGATATCTACAGAAATATATAGA